GAGCCTGGATGCTTTATTTTATCAGTCCAAGTAAACCATAAATTCTTCTAAATTGATAATATTGATCCCCAATATAAAATAAATTGATCTAATAGCACTTCACGCTCCGAATGATTGATTGATGCCTCACTCAATACAATATCTCTTGGGCGAAACAGAGGATATCTCGATCAGGGGAGAGAACGGGTAAATCCCATATGACCCAATATGTCTGACAAGTCGCACTATACGTCAATCCAAACCGCATCTTCCTCTCCAGGACTCCGAAAAGGTACTTTTGGAACACCAATGGGCATTAAATTAAAGAAAAAAATTTAGTACTATACTTCACTTTAATATGGAAACGTAACAATCAATGGTTTATTGTCTTCATCCCTTTTTTCTCTTTATTCTATTTGATACATAGATTGGAAAGTTTATAGAGTAAGACAGAATGAATAAAGAAAAAATTTGAACGAAGAAATCGATCGTTCGAATGATAAACAAGTATCTATCCATTCGTTCCCCAAAAATGGGACCAATCCTCCCATTGCGTATTGGTACTTATCGGGTATAGAATAGATCTGCTTCTCTTTGTTCTTACGAACAAAATTGTTCCGTTATTTTCACGTTATTTTCAATGGAATGGAATAAATATTAATCCTTTCTGATACGGAATCTACTGAAAAGGTTAGGTACATGGTTAGTATATATAGTCTTTTCCAATGCGATAAAATAAAGCGGCATAGTGTCTATTTTTCTTTGATAAAGAGGTATTTCCATGGGTTTACCTTGGTATCGTGTTCATACTGTCGTATTGAATGATCCCGGTCGATTGCTTTCTGTTCATATAATGCATACAGCTCTAGTTTCTGGTTGGGCTGGTTCGATGGCTTTATATGAATTAGCGGTTTTTGATCCCTCTGATCCCGTTCTTGATCCGATGTGGAGACAAGGTATGTTCGTTATACCCTTCATGACTCGTTTAGGAATAACCAATTCGTGGGGTGGTTGGAGTATTTCAGGAGGAACTATAACAAATCCGGGTATTTGGAGTTATGAAGGTGTGGCAGGGGCACACATAGTGTTTTCTGGTTTGTGCTTCTTGGCAGCTATCTGGCATTGGGTATATTGGGACCTAGAAATATTCTGTGATGAACGTACGGGAAAACCTTCTTTGGATTTGCCCAAGATCTTTGGAATTCATTTATTTCTCTCAGGGGTAGCTTGCTTTGGCTTTGGCGCGTTTCATGTAACAGGTTTGTATGGTCCTGGAATATGGGTGTCCGATCCTTATGGACTAACTGGAAAAGTACAATCTGTAAATCCAGCGTGGGGCGCGGAAGGTTTTGATCCTTTTGTTCCGGGAGGAATAGCCTCTCATCATATTGCAGCGGGTACATTGGGCATATTAGCAGGCCTATTCCATCTTAGTGTTCGTCCGCCTCAACGTCTATACAAAGGATTACGTATGGGCAATATTGAAACTGTACTTTCCAGTAGTATCGCTGCTGTTTTTTTTGCAGCTTTTGTTGTTGCTGGAACTATGTGGTATGGTTCAGCAACTACCCCAATCGAATTATTTGGTCCTACTCGTTATCAGTGGGATCAGGGATACTTTCAGCAAGAAATATATCGAAGAGTTAGTGCCGGGCTAGCCGAAAATCTTAGTTTATCGGAAGCTTGGTCTAAAATTCCCGAAAAATTAGCTTTTTATGATTATATTGGTAATAATCCGGCAAAGGGGGGATTATTCAGAGCAGGCTCAATGGACAATGGGGATGGAATTGCTGTTGGATGGTTAGGACACCCCGTCTTTAGAGATAAAGAAGGGCGCGAGCTTTTTGTACGTCGTATGCCTACTTTTTTTGAAACATTTCCGGTAGTTTTGGTAGATGAAGACGGAATTGTGAGAGCTGATGTTCCTTTTAGAAGGGCAGAATCAAAGTATAGTGTTGAACAAGTAGGTGTTACTGTTGAGTTCTATGGTGGCGAACTTAATGGAGTAAGTTATTCTGATCCTGCTACTGTGAAAAAATATGCTAGACGTGCCCAATTAGGTGAAATTTTTGAATTAGATCGGGCTACTTTGAAATCCGATGGTGTTTTTCGTAGCAGTCCAAGGGGTTGGTTCACTTTTGGGCATGCTACGTTTGCTTTGCTCTTCTTTTTCGGACACATTTGGCATGGCGCTAGAACCTTGTTCAGAGATGTTTTTGCTGGTATTGATCCAGATTTGGATGCTCAAGTGGAATTTGGAGCATTCCAAAAACTTGGAGATCCAACTACAAGGAGACAAGTAGTCTGATACGACATTGTTGTGGTATCTTTCGCCTCTATTTTTTTTTATTTGACATTGGGTATCAGAGAAATCTTGACTTGAATCACCATCTTTTCTTTGACTTTTTTTCTTTCTTTATATGATATGGTAAATGATCCCAAATGAATAGGTGTGGAAGCTATAATTGTAAACCACGATCGAATCCATGGAAGCATTGGTTTATACATTCCTTTTAGTCTCGACTTTAGGGATAATTTTTTTCGCTATCTTTTTTCGAGAACCACCTAAGGTTCCGACTAAAAAAATGAAATAACCTTTCGAAATAATTTAATTGAAGTAATGAGCCTCCCATATTGGGAGGCTCATTACTTCAACTAGTCCCCGTGTTCTTCGAATGGATCTCTTAGTTGTTGAGAGGGTTGCCCAAAAGCGGTATATAAGGCGTACCCAGTAAAGCTTACAAGTAAACCAGATATGGAGATGGCGACTAGGGTTGCTGTTTCCATTTTTAGATAATTTCAAGATCACAATGGATCTACGATAAGATCGTTTATTTACAACTACAACGGAATAGTATACAAAGTCAACAGATCTCAACCAATCATTAAATAGGATTTATGGCTACACAAACCATTGAGGATAGTTCTAGATCTGGGCCAAGACGAACTACTGTAGGGGATTTATTGAAACCATTGAATTCGGAATATGGTAAAGTAGCTCCGGGATGGGGGACTACACCACTTATGGGGGTCGCAATGGCTCTATTTGCGATATTCCTATCTATTATTTTGGAAATTTATAATTCTTCCGTTTTACTGGATGGAATTTCAATGAGTTAGGTTTATAAGAACTATGAAGTCCTAGTCTTTCAATCAAAGAAAAAATTACTTTAGACTTGGATTTCTAGACCATTCTATTCTGGTAGTTCGACCGTGGAATTTATTTGTTTTGGTATTTCCGGAATATGAGTGTGTGACTTGTTATAATTGATCCTATTGATAATACATAGAATGGACCTGTTATCTCTATCAAGATGATTCTACCTCGTCGGATATTTATTCTAGTATCTGGGGCACGGAATATATAGAATAGATCAAGAAAAGAAATATTTGAACTATGATTCATACCTACTATTTATTCAGACCTCGCAACCGGACTCAAAAAAAATTCAAATAGGTATTTCCTAAATCAAACGAATTTTATTCCTTCAGATTTATTTTGACCGAAGGATAACTCTTTCTCTAGATTTTGTTGAGTCATTACACCCATTCATTCAATAAGTGATCATCAAAGGTTCTTACTCAGAGAACCTTTGAGTTTAGCTTGAGGCTAAATCATCGTGGTTCTAGTATGAATCTGAGGTTTCAATTGATTCATAGGGTCTCAACAAGAGAATTCCTATCAATAGTAAAACAAGAGTAAATCCGCAGTACGCACAAAAAAAAAAAAAAAAAAAAATCAAATAACAAATAAAAAATAGGGAAGAGAAGATTCAAGAGGCCTGTAACGATCAACATAAAGAAAGACAGATGAGCCAACTTGATATTTTTTGGCATTATCATCACAAAGAAGAGATTCCGGATTTTTGTTACTTCGTATCTTCGAGGCAAATCGAATCAAGTGGTTAATGAAGTTTTTAACTTTCTATTATATATCCGTTGAAATCAGTATTTGTGTGTTTCCGCTTGAGCCGTACGAGATGAAATTCTCATATACGGTTCTCAGAGGGGGAGTTCCATTGGGTTACCTATCTCAATAAAGTATATGATTGGTTTGAGGAACGTCTTGAGATTCAGGCGATTGCAGATGATATAACTAGTAAATATGTTCCTCCTCATGTCAACATATTTTATTGTTTAGGGGGGATCACACTTACTTGTTTTATAGTACAAGTAGCTACGGGTTTTGCTATGACTTTTTACTATCGTCCAACCGTTACAGAGGCTTTTTCCTCTGTTCAATACATCATGACTGAGGCCAACTTTGGTTGGTTAATCCGATCAGTTCATCGATGGTCAGCAAGTATGATGGTTCTCATGATGATCCTGCATGTATTTCGTGTGTATCTCACAGGTGGATTTAAAAAACCTCGCGAATTAACTTGGGTTACGGGTGTGGTTTTGGCTGTATTGACTGCATCTTTTGGTGTAACTGGTTATTCCTTACCTCGGGACCAAATTGGTTATTGGGCAGTAAAAATTGTGACAGGCGTACCTGAAGCTATTCCTGTAATAGGATCGCCTTTAGTAGAGTTATTACGTGGAAGTGCTAGTGTGGGCCAATCCACTTTAACTCGTTTTTATAGTTTACACACTTTTGTATTGCCTCTCCTTACTGCCGTATTTATGTTAATGCACTTTCCAATGATACGTAAGCAAGGTATTTCCGGTCCTTTATAGAGAAGACATATCATAGATATTTGTAATTGATCATATATCGGGGAGGACAATAGTATTTCATTGCTACAAATATGGATTATTGAAAAAATAAGACATGTTTTTTGGATACTTCTCTTCAACTCGGAAGTATTGTATTCCTTATTTGATACGAATAGTTGAAGTGAATTTTCCGAAGAGAGGATGGATTATGGGAGTGTGTGACTTGAACTATTGATTTAGCCATGCAGATATATGATTTTATTTGCCACGTTGGAATTCACAACCAAACGTGTCTCCGCATCCAACCAAAACGTAAGTCCCCTACGTAGCAGAGGATAGGCCGGTTCGCTTGAGGAGAATAT